TATGATCCATGCATATTGATATGTATGTTCCATAATAAAATCAAACTTTTTTAATTCTTTTTAATTGTTTCCGATTCCCCAGTTCTTCTCTCTTTCGGAAGGAGCAATAATCAAATAAATAAGAAAATCAAGATCTAAAAGAACTCAAATATCATTTTGAATTCTTCATTATTCAGACTCTTCTCTTTCTCCAATAAAAAAAAAATTCAAATAAATAAGTTCCAATTGAATTGGTCAAATAACCAAGTTAATGTGACTTATTAAGTAAGATATTTAATAAGATAAAGAAAGAATAGGATATTTTCAATCATTTAACTATTATGTCGATTGAATATTCATATTCATTTAGTACGAATTATTCTTTCTCGAGGCATTGTATGTATATGTAATAGAGATGTAAAACAAAAAATTCTTTTGAAAATCACATCGTTTTTCGTTTTTCTTCTATTTCTTTTTTCTTTATCCCTAGTGTACTCTAGGCGGTACACACGTATCCACACTTTTGTATGTTGTGGGGGAAGGAAGTATCCGCTACGGAATATATATAGATAATCAATGCCAAGAGCGATCCATTATGAACAATACATATACATGTCTTTCACATCCAACTATAAAAGCCCCTTCTTTATTTAAAAATTGAAATGGCGGTTCCAAAGAAACGTACTTCTATATCAAAAAAGCGTATTCGTAGAAATATTTGGAAGAAAAAGGGATATTGGGCAGCGGTAAAAGCTTTATCTTTAGCTAAATCTATTGCTACCGGGTATTCAAAAAGTTTTTTTTGTCCGACAAACAGGTAATAAAGCTTTGGAATAATCTGAATCGACATGACTCGATGAATTGGATGATTTATAAAAAATAAAAAAAAAAAATATATATATATATAATTCACATGTTTTGAACTCATCTATATGAAATAGAACTGAACCGGCTGTTGTGGTATGTAGAATAAAAATTCTTCTATCTATTGGGTTCTAATAACAATACTATTCAGTAACATCATTTTGAATCTATTCGATTTGAATTGGTGCTTCCTACGTCACGAGTATTGTGAGGAGACATTTTTAATAACAATACTATTTTTTTTTTTTTTTTAAAAAAAAAAAAAGAAAATAAATAAATAAAAATAAAATAAATAAAAGGTTTGACTTTTCATTAAAGTCAATTTTTATAATAGGAGAGATGGGGATTGTTATTTTCCCCATCAATTCACTTTTCACAATAAAAAAATTTTTGTGAAAAGTGAATTTGATTATGTATCCCAAATAGTTATACGTCATTAAGATTTTTGGAAAATTTGAAACAAGTATGAATGACGCTCCCTTTATGAAAAAGTTTTTTCCGTAGGCGGGTATAAAATCTGTAGTAAAAATTAATGAACCCTTGAAACTATGAAAGGAATGGCTTAAAATATTTTAAGACTTTGCTTTGTAACTTTTCGGATCCCCTTTAGATCGATATTTATGTATGAACAAGAAGTCAATCTTCCGCAATCCAAAATAGATTCGGATATATAGATTGATCAATTTTAGGGTCCAAACGTAAGATCCATTTTACATATGGATTTTCTTTCTAATAGACTTTATTTAATTTATTCTAATAGACTTTATTTAATTTATTAAGTAAAGTACATACCTTAATTTATTAAGTAAAGTACATACCTTATGAGAAAATAAAATTCTGATAGAGATTGAAACTCTTTTATTTTATATGCAGCCCAATACCTAACCGGTTTGGTAAATCTTCACACGACGAATTATGTATACAATCAGGATCCCAACCATTAATACAGTTTGAATACCAAACTAAATCAAAATTTCCAGAAAGCCTTGGATGTAGTTATCCAATTGTGATACAAAAAAAGCCTATTTATTTATTTATTTATTTTCTTTTGTTCATTGAAAAATGAATTATCAAAAATAATAAAGGGAAATTTCTTAGTTCTAGGCCTCAACTGAGGCCATAACCATCTAGTTCCAACTGTTCCGAGAGAATTTATACTACGTGAAAACCCGTTGTTAAAAATGACAGCACATTGCAATAATATTATTGAACGTTCAAATGTTCATTTGAACAAGTCTTTATTCGTCGATTCTAACATTTCCTAAAACATATTGCATTGGATCCTTCAATATTGACGATTGAACATCATATGGACTATTATGACTTCGATCAAGCCGCTATGGTGAAATCGGTAGACACGCTGCTCTTAGGAAGCAGTGCTAAAGCATCTCGGTTCGAATCCGAGTGGCGGCATCTCTAAAAGGGGCAAAAGAAATCCTATAATAAATTTAATTCGGAACTACAATTTTGTAATTGGGGACCCCTTTTTAATGATTTTTTATGATATTTACGACCCTAGAACATATATTAACTCATATCTCTTTTTCGATCGTTTCAATTGTTATTACGATTCATTTGATGACTTTCTTAGTCCACGAAATTGTAGGACTATATGATTCGTCAGAAAAAGGCATGATAGCCACTTTTTTCTGTATAACAGGATTATTAGTTACTCGTTGGATTTATTCGGGACATTTTCCATTAAGTGATTTATATGAATCATTAATCTTCCTTTCGTGGAGTTTCTCCATTATTCATATGGTTCCTAAAATAGAGAACCACAAAAATAAAAAAGATTTAAGCACAATAATCGCGCCAAGCGCTATTTTTACCCAAGGCTTTGCGACTTCGGGTCTTTCAACTCAAATACATCAATCCGCAATATTAGTCCCCGCTCTACAATCCCATTGGTTAATGATGCACGTAAGTATGATGGTATTGAGCTACGCAGCTCTTTTATGCGGATCATTATTATCAATAGCTCTTTTATTCATTACATTTCGAAAAAACATAGGCATTGTTGGCAAAAGCAATAATTTATTAATTGGGTCATTTTACTTTGGTGAGATCCACTACTTGAATGAAAAAAGAAGTCTTTTACAGAGCACTTCTTTTCTTTCATTTAGAAATTATCACAGGTATCAATTGACTCAGCGATTGGATCATTGGAGTTATCGTATCATTAGTCTAGGGTTTACCTTTTTAACCATAGGTATTCTTTCGGGAGCGGTATGGGCTAATGAGGCATGGGGATCTTATTGGAGCTGGGACCCCAAGGAAACTTGGGCATTTATTACTTGGACCATATTCGCGATTTATTTACATATTAGAACAAATCGTAATTTGCAAGGCGCGAATTCGGCAATTGTGGCTTCTGCGGGATTTCTTATAATTTGGATATGCTATTTTGGGGTCAATCTATTAGGAATAGGACTACATAGTTATGGTTCATTCACATTAACATCTAATTGAAGAAATGGACTAAATACATAGGAATATCAATCCATATAAGGAAAGTTTGTGCGAGTTTTTGAGGACCATTTACATTTTCAATCACTACTAAATGGTCCTCAAAAACGCGAGATGTATCTGATTCCAATTCCGATTCACTTCATTTTTTCTTTTGTTTTTTCATTGTACAGTGAACGATCTTTTAAATCACAGGATTATTTGACGTCTTATTGATGAAAACTATTTATAAAAGTAATTAGATAGAATAGTTTCTGCCTTGTCAACTGATAGTGAGAGAAGGAAATCGGGATAAATACCGATACCTATTACGGGTAGAAAGATACAGATCGAAACAAATAGTTCGCGCGGTCCAGAATCCAAAAAAGAAAAATTTGAAACATGAAACAGCTTGTATCCATAGAATATTTGACGTGACATAGATAATGAATAAATAGGAGTTAATATCATTCCAATTGCCATTACAAAAGTAATTAGTACTTTTGGCATTAAAAGATATTTCGGACTAGTAATTAGTCCAAAAAAGACTACCGATTCGGCAACAAAACCACTCATTCCTGGCAACGCAAGAGAAGCCATCGAGAAGCTACTGAACATGGTAAATATTTTTGGCATTGGGATGGCTATTCCTCCCATTTCGTCGAGATAAACAAGACGTATTCTATCGTACGTCGTTCCTGCCAAGAAAAAAAGTGCAGCGCCAATAAATCCATGAGAAATTATTTGTAAAATAGCTCCATTGAGACCCATATCGGTTATGGAACCAATTCCTATAATTGTGAAACCCATATGAGATACCGAGGAATAGGCTATTCTCTTTTTTAAATTGCGTTGACCTGGAGAAGTTGAAGCTGCATAGATTATTTGAATCGTTCCTACTATTATCAACCAAGGAGAAAATATAGAATGGGCGTGAGGTAATAATTCCATATTGATCCGAATTAACCCATATGCTCCCATTTTTAATAAGATTCCGGCTAGAAGCATACATGTACTGTAATGTGCTTCTCCATGGGTATCTGGTAACCATGTATGTAAGGGTAGACTCGGCAATTTGACAGCATAAGCAATAAAGAAACCAAAATATAATATTATTTCCAATTCCAAGGGATATGATTGATTAGCTGATGTTTCAAAATTTAATTTTGGTTCATTAGAACCATATAAACCCATACCTAGAACTCCCATTAAGAGAAAAATTGAACCACCCGCAGTGTACAAAATAAACTTTGTAGCTGAGTACAGACGTTTCTTACCCCCCCACATAGATAAAAGTAGGTAAACAGGAATTAATTCCAACTCCCACATGATGAAAAAAAGTAAAAGGTCCCGAGAAGAAAATAATCCTATTTGACCGCTGTACATTCCTAACATTAGGAAATAGAACAATCGTGAATCTCGAGTGACTGGCCGAGCCGCTAAGGTAGCTAAAGTAGTGATGAATCCCGTCAGTAAAATGGGTCCTATGGAAAGTCCATCGATTCCTAGTCTCCAGTGGAAATCAAAAATATTTATCCATTTATAATCCTCCTTCAATTGGATTAATGGATCGTCCAATTGAAAATGATAACAGAATGCATAAGTTATTAGAAGGAGTTCTAACATGGAGATACAAATAGTGTACCACCGAACCACCCTATTTCCTCTATGAGGAAGAAAGAAAATTGATAAACCCGCGGATATTGGAAAAACGACAATTATTGTTAACCAAGGAAAATAACTCGTGATAAAGACAAGATAGACTTTGACCAGAAAAACCCGCACTCGATAAAATCAATTTTATCGAGTGCGGGTTTTTGTCGGTAAAAAGGAATCAAATGGATTCAAGTGGAATTGTATGAAACGTATCAATAAGCTAGACCCATGCTGCGAGTTGTCTCATGCCATAAATAAACCCGGACACTCAAGAAATCTGTTGGACAAGCGGATTCACATCTCTTACAACCTACACAGTCCTCCGTTCTTGGAGCAGAAGCAATTTGCTTAGCTTTGCATCCGTCCCAAGGTATCATTTCCAATACATCTGTGGGACAAGCTCGTACACATTGAGTACACCCTATACATGTATCATAAATCTTTACTGAATGTGACATTGGATTTATCCATTTTTTGAACGTTATCAATTTTCGATCTGGTCAAATGAGTAGTAACTGAATCATATATTGCAAACACCAGACGAATCAGTAGTTTACCAGAATTTTTTTGATAATTAATCTCCTTCTGGATCTGTTCATGAAAGAGAACCAAGATATTTTGATATCTTACGTTTCAGCAAACATGGTCATACGAGTTATCCATAACACACTAATTTGAATTGGTAAATATTCTATCTGTCTTTATTTATATCATTATGAATATGATTACGACTATCGACTATTTATTCAACAAATTTGATTGATTGATACTAGTTGATTTTCTGTTACGATAGATCGACGAAATAATAGCCGGTCCAATAGCAGCTTCAGCGGCTGCAATAGCTATAACAAAGATCGAGAAAATGTCTCCTTTTAATTGACGACTATCAAATAAATTCGAAAATGTTACTAGATTCATATTAACCGCATTCAGTATAAGCTCAAGACACATAAGCGCTCTAACCATGTTTCGGCTTGTGATCAATCCATAAATACCGATAGAAAATAAATAGGCACTCAAAATAAGTACATGCTCAGTCATCATTGACCAACTCCTCATCAATCGAGATTGATTTCAATATGAACAAGAGTCAAATTTCACCGATTTGATTGACTAGAATCTAACAAGTACGAAACAAAGGAAGGTATCAGTAATAGATCGAACTAAAACTCAAACCCCTTCAATTTCATAGAAAACAGTAAAATAGAAAAATAGAACTGAAGAAAAATTGATGTGATATGATAATCATAACACAGAACAAAACGGGGCCTTATTTATTATTTTTGATTTAAAATTCTAAGTATTTATTTAATTCTAAGTATTTATTACTGACGAGCCATAGCAATTGCACCTATCAAGGCAACTAAAAGAATTATAGAAATGAGTTCAAAGGGAAGAAAAAAATCTGTTGATAAATGAATTCCTATTTGTTGAATGCTACTTGTCAGGTCCTGCTCTATAATCTGGTTTGATCTTGTAGTCCAAATAATCCCGTACCATGACGTATTTGAAATAGTAGTAATTAGTGAAAAAAGAATACTCGTACAAACCAGTAAAGTGACTCCATCTCCAACTGTCAAAAGATATAAATCTTTGTAATATTCTGAACCATTCATGAACATCACAGCAAATACGATTAAGACATTTATGGCCCCTACGTAAATAAGGAGCTGTGCAGCGGCTACAAAATAGGAGTTAGATGGAATATGGAATAAAGATATACAAACAAGAACTAATCCCAATGAAAAGGCAGAATAAATTGGATTGGTAAGTAATACCACTCCTAGGCTTCCTACTATAAGACCCGATCCCAGAAACACTAAAAGAATATCATGTATTGGTCCAGGTAAATCCATTATGTGTAAAATAAAAATAAGAGATAAATAAGTTGAAATATTTCATGACCTTACTGACTACTGACCGGGCCAGGAACAAGAAGGTTGCCCTTTATTTCTTTTTTTTTGTAAAGGATACGTTCCTAATTGAATTGAATCCCAGTGTGGTGGGGATTGATGTAGATACACTTATTGGACCAATCCTTCTTCTGTATCCGAAAGAGCAGTTGGAATTGTATATTTCGAAATCATTACGGATATATGAATCTATTCTAAATCCAAATCAAGTCGTGATTCTCAACAATCAACGGTTATGTTTTGTAGTTACTAAGCAACCAAAACGAAAGAAACTACGCTCCTTTAGATCAAAACTGAATCTTAGTAATCGTTCTTGAATCAAGGGGGTTGGTTATCCATGGCTATTTTTATTTGAGTCGAATTCATAATTGGTCGAATTGTGTAATCTCCAATTACTGACATTGGTAACCGACCCAAAGCAATTTGATTAAAATTCAACTCGTGACGATCATAAGTAGAAAGTTCATATTCTTCAGTCATTGATAAACAGTTTGTTGGACAATACTCGACGCAGTTACCACAAAATATACAGATTCCAAAATCAATACTATAATTAAGCAGTCGTTTCTTTCTAATATCTGTTTCCAATCTCCAATCAACAACGGGGAGATCTATGGGACATACACGAACACATACTTCACAAGCAATGCATTTATCAAATTCAAAGTGGATTCGACCGCGGAAACGTTCTGATACGATCGATTTTTCATAAGGATATTGAATAGTTACAGGTAAACGATTCGCGTGAGATAAGGTAATCATGAAACTTTGACCAATGTACCTTGCTGCTCGTATTGTTTGTTGACCGTAATTCATGAATCTAGTCATAATAGGGAACATATCGCGGATATCTATGAATAAATTGATGTTTCTTTCTCTTGCTTGAGAGGGGTTATGAATTTCGAATATGTATTCTGTTACAGTGAAAAGAGTTGGGAAGAAGTTGTCAATAATAGATTACCTAGAGAAACGGGTAAAAGAAATTTCCATCCAAGATTTAATAGTTGGTCCATTCTCATCCTAGGTAAAGTCCATCTTGTTGTGATAGAAATGAACAGGAACAAATAAGCTTTAGCTAATGTAATAAGGATACCAATTGTTGTTCCAAAGACTCCACCCGTTTTATTTATTCCGAAAAGTTCAGGAATGAATATGTACGGAATATATGGATCCCACCCACCTAAGTAAAGAACTGTTACAAATAATGAAGAAACTAGTAGATTTAGGTAAGAAGCAACGTAAAATAAACCAGATTTGATACCTGAATATTCAGTTTGATAACCTGCTACTAATTCCTCTTCCGCTTCTGGTAAATCAAAGGGTAATCTCTCACATTCCGCTAGGGAAGAAATTAGAAAAACTAAAAACCCTATAGGTTGACGCCACAGATTCCATCCCCAAAACCCATATTTTGACTGTGCCTCAACTATATCAACTGTACTTGAACTGTTAGATAATCATAGTCGATGATAACATCACCGTTCCCATCGCTATTCCAGAACCGTACATGAAACCTCAGCTTCATACGGCTCCTCAACGGCCACAAATAAATCGAAAGACATTTTTGGTTCCTTATTACTTTGGCATGTTTGTAGGGTGGATAGAGTAAAGATGCATCGGAGAGTTCTGAATTCGACCAAAGAAATTCTGTCTGCTAACAAATAAAAAGCGCTTCTGAATTGATCTCATCCTTTATTTTCAATATCTAATTGATTTTTGTTTAGTAATAGCTTAATCCTTCAATAAAATACCCGTACTCGTTGTATCAATAGACGACCCATATCTTTCGATTACGAAAAATAATTAGACACTACATACACTAGTTCATGAATCATGATAGGAATTCCATCTGTATGAATATGGATGGGTTGGAGGAGATAAACAAAGACATCTTAGTATAGTATTCGGGTTTTCCTATTGTATTTTATTTCTTTCGTTCCAGTTCTTCTTTCTCACTAAAAAGAAAAAGAGGGATTCTAAACCAAAAAGGAAAGGATTATTTCGTTCCTGATAGTTATTTCTTTAATCAGTGGATAAGAGCATACTCTGGATCAGAATCGGGAGGAAGTACTGCTTGATCATTTCTACCAACTTCAAGTCCTCATTATGATTCCTTTTATGGTAAAATATCCTCTTGGATACCTTACATTATCTCTATTATTAATCCTTTGTGTACCTTGGTGTTCCTAACCGTCCACTCATTTTTGATTGATCCCCGGTATGGTAATACATACAATACAATTGTAGAAACTCTATAAAGTTGATCTTTTGCGTCCGCTTCAAGTCATGGTGACTAATCAACCAATCTTGGGATAAACAGTTTCTACTGCTTATGTTTGCTTTCACCTTACTCCCGTACATAGGGAATGAGAATCAATCTTTTGACTGCGAATTTATAAGCCGTTTTGTTTCACTCATATAACTATCTGGTTTAATTCATTGACCCGAATGATGAATAAAAAAAAAAAAGGAAAAATATCTATTCAATACATTCAACCCCTTTCCTAGAAAGAAAGGAAAGAGGTAAAAGTTCATGTTCGAACGAATCACACGTAGAGATATTGATAACACACATGGAGTTAACGGTATTTCATAACTAATGGATTGAGCAGCGGCTCGTAGACCACCCGAAAAGGAATATTTATTATTCGATCCATATCCTGACATAAGAAGTCCAATAGGAGCAATACTGGAAATAGCGATCCATAAAAAAACACCTATACTGAGATCGGCTAGAACAAAACGATAGCCAAAAGGAATTGCTGAATAACTTAGTAGAATGGATATGACTGCTATAGATGGTCCGATACTGAATAACCGAACATCTCCTCTAGACGGTAGAAGATCTTCTTTGAAAAGAAGTTTGATCCCATCCGCCGGAGCTTGAAGAATTCCCAAGGGACCGGCATATTCAGGACCAATACGTTGTTGTATCCCTGCAGATATTTCTCTTTCTAACCACACAATCACGAGTACACCTATTGTGATTCCCACTATAGGAGTAAAAATAGGAACAAGTAACCATACGAGGCCATACACCTCTTTTAAGGATTCCGATCTGGAAAAAGAATTGATAGCTTGTATTTCTATCGTATCAATTATCATTTCAACGATCAACTTCTCCCATAATGATATCTATACTACCTAGTATCGTCATGATATCGGCCAATTTCATTCTTTTAACTAGCTGAGGAAGAATTTGCAAATTGATAAAACCGGGTGGACGAATTTTCCATCTCCAGGGAAAACCACTATTATCTCCGATCAGAAAAATTCCCAATTCTCCTTTTGGGGCTTCAACTCTCACATAAAGTTCTTGTTTCGACAATTCAAAAGTGGGAGAAGGCTTTTTACTAATGAATCGATATTGAAAATCATTCCATTCGAAATCCCTTGCTTTATCAAAGCGCCGTACTTCTAAATTCTCATAGGGCCCGCCCGGAATTCCTTCCAGAGCCTGTTGAATAATTTTTATGGATTCCGCCATTTCACTGATTCGTACTAAATAACGAGCTAATGAGTCTCCTTCTTTTTGCCATTGGACTTCCCAATCGAATTCATCGTAACACTCATAACGATCAACCTTACGAAGATCCCATTGTATTCCGGAAGCTCGTAGCATTGGTCCTGATAAACCCCAATTTATTGCTTCTTCTCCACCAATAATGCCCACTCCTTCAACTCGTTCCAAAAAAATGGGATTCCGCGTAATAAGTTTTTGATATTCAACAACTCCTGTTAAAGAATAATCGCAGAAATCCAAACATTTATCTATCCAGCCATGAGGTAGATCAGCAGCTACTCCCCCGATACGGAAATAATTATGCATCATTCGCATACCTGTGGCAGCTTCGAATAGATCATATAGCAATTCCCTCTCCCTGAAAATATAGAAGAAAGGAGTCTGTGCACCGATATCTGCCATAAAAGGACCAAGCCATAATAAATGAGAAGCTATACGACTCAACTCCAGCATAATGACTCTGATATAGCTGGCTCTTTTAGGTACTTGAATATTTCCCAATTGTTCTGGTGCATTTACTGTTATTGCCTCTGTGAACATAGTAGCTAAATAATCCCAACGTGTTACATAAGGTAGATACTGTATAATTGTTCGGTTTTCCGCAATTTTTTCCATCCCCCTATGTAAATAACCCAATACGGGTTCACAGTCAATAACATCTTCACCATCTAGAGTAACGATGAGTCGAAGAACACCATGCATTGATGGGTGGTGCGGACCCATATTGACTATCATGAAGTCTTTTCTTGTTTCCGGTACAGTCATATGTTTTCTTACCCTGATTCATTATTTCATGAATTGCTGGAAACGGGGTTCATCAAAATTCAAGATCCAATAAACCAAATAATTCAAACGAATCCTCTAATTAACGAATTTTTGGTTCCCGGATATCCAACTGACTAATTAATTCTTTATAACGTACTCTATTTTTCTTTGACAAATAAGCCAGTAGTCGTTGACGTTTTCCAAGAATTTGCCGCAGGCCTCTCTGAGATAAATAGTCTCTTCTGTGCAATTCCAAATGGGAAGTAAGTCTACGTATCTTATTGGTGAAACTGAATATTTGAAATTCAACAGATCCTTTGTTTTTTTCTTCTTGCGGAATAACCGGGATTAATGAATTTTTTATCATAAAAATATCTTTCTCTTTTTTCTTTATTTTCTGATATTACTGATCAGAAATAATAATAAAGCCGCCCGTTTAGGTCTGGTACGCACAATAAAATAATCTGGATTTAGTCATAGACTACTTTTGTCTATCGAATCCAATTCAAAATTGTATTTCTTAATTGGATTCGATAGAAAGACATGGTATATTTCGATGCTCACAAAAGGTAATGATTTGGACTTAAGAAAATTCTTCCGATTCATTCCTAGATCCAATTGCTATGATACATCATTGAATCAGTATCGTGTATCAGAATGTAACATAACCTGTGTACCTCTGTATGCCTTTATCTTATCTGCTGGATATGACACGTAATATGGATATATAGCAAATGTACCATCAACTAATTCTGGAGTGGATACATATGTATCCTTGACATACTGAAACGACTTCCATTATTGGTATCAAACCAGTAGCGATTCATACAAGCTAAATCTTCTAATCGATAATTGGGCCAAAGAAACAATTTGAATTGGACCAATTTATTTCTATCCGTATCAATATGCTTGTCCTCATCCAAAAAATGCACACAGTTCCTTATGTTGTAGCCGTCGACCAATACTGGATTTCTATCCACAACTCTCCCAATTTCAGAATTAAAACAAATTCGAATTCTCAATTCTCTACGACGTCTAGTAGATGGAATATTTTCAGGAACAAGCAAATCATATTTTTTTTCTCGGCATCTTTGATTAGTTTGGTGCTTATTCTTATGGACCAAGAAAATACCTATTATTTGATACATAATTGATTGTCCATCCAATTTTAGAAACAAACGAATCGGCTCGATAGTTATTATTCCTCTTTTTATGAATGTTGGAACATCTAGAATAGGATACGTCAAACGCCGTACTGTCGCCAGGAAATTCATACGAATATCTCCTATTTCTATAGAGTATATACCAATATCGTTTGAATATTTCATCATCTTAAGCAGGAAACTAAATGTCCTGATATCCATTATCTCTGGTAGATTCAACCAAGAATTTATGTTTAATTGAGAAACCAAATGTTTTCTCATTAATAAATTTAGTTGTGGCCCACTAATATCCTTCTTGGATTGGCTTTGTTTTCTACGGTTTTTAATGTCTGATTCCGCGGAATCAACAAGAAGATCTTTTTGTTGATTTGGCGGATCTGATCCAAGATTCTTTTGGACCGGCTGTTCTTTTTCTTTTTTATTAGATAATTCACGAAGATACTCTTCGAATTCACGAAGATACCTTTTTTCTGTTTCGCTAAAGCTTTCATTATTTAAAAAAAGTAATTTAATTGGTATGATCCACGGTTTACTCTTATATGCACCATAAAGTGGCACTAATTCTGAGAAGAACCAAGTTTCCATTTCTTGATTCGATATGGAACGATATAGCATTTCTTCATTCATTCCCATCCAATCAAAAAAGTTTTTTTGATTGGATGGGTTTCTTTCTTGATGAATCGTGAGAGAAAAAAGATCTTTATTATCCATTATTTGATAATTATTAGCCCCAGTCTTAGTTTTTTTCTTGATGTTGGTCCCAGTATCTTTATTGGTCCGGTGCTTAATACCAATATTCTTTCTAATAAGATAAAGAATAGTTCTCCACTCCAAATATTTTCTACCCATATTTTTATCCGTATCGTCTTCTCCTAGATAATCACTAATAGAAATATATGAGTATGGGTCCTTCTTGTCCTCGTAATGAATATATTTATGTGATAAAAGATCATATCTGTAGTTTTTTGTGAATTTATCCTTTCGAATCGGTAATGAATTCATTATATAATTTTTTTGTTTCTCGCAATGAATGGATTGGTCTTTTTCATATGAATCTTTTTTTGATTCTTTATTTTGACTCGTATGACGTTTCCTGACCTTATTTCGCCATTTTTGCGATACTAATCTAGACCATCTAGTCTGAGAGAAATTGTATTGATAATGACCCCTTAACCAGTTTTTCCATTCATTCATTCCAGAATTCGGAAGGCTTTTGGAACTTGATTTGGCATCCAATATTCCTAGTGTCCACAAATATTCTTTTATTCTATCCTTAAAAAAAAGACGCGCTCCGTGATCTTGAAGTACAGATCTCAACTGATACTTATTAATTACTTGTGTTTGCGATAAATTGTAAAAAACATACGCTTGGGACAAGGAAGATAAGTCCCGAGAAATCTCTGATTTCTCATTACTAATATTAGAAAGCGATTCTTTGAGAGTCGAAATAAAGTAAATTGTATTTTGATTTGTTTCATCAATTCCTTCTTTATTTTTTTCAATATTCTCAATGTATTTATTGATCATTTTTTTTGATGATTCAAAGACAAAGAAAGGTTGTGCATGAATTCTGAAACTATTAATGGTACATAGAAAAATATCCACGTAAATTCTTTCAATGAAAGAATTTACGAAACATTCCCATTTACGTATGAATCGGACACTTTTTCCTTTTAATATCTGCCAAATATGTTTCTGTGATTCCGATCTTTTATCATCCCAATCCGTCTCGTAAGGACTACTAATTTTTCTATCCGGAGTTAGAAACATTTTTCTCCTTTCTATTTCTTCTGCAATATTGTTTATTTCTCGTATGACTATCATTCTCCTAATGAATATATCCTTCTTTTTAATTTGTGTCCGCGAAAAATTTGTCCGAACCGCAGGACTACGTAGAATGGCCCGTTTTTTTTGAAACTTCTTACTGAGTCTGGAATCTATTCGATTTTTATGCGGTTTATCTACTTTACTCAATCCAGATGGAAATAGGAAACTGGGATTTTCTTTTGGAAATTCTTTTCTTTTTTCTTTTTTAAATAAAGTTATTTTTTGAATCCATCTTATTTTATCTTCTAAGATCCCCGGCATTTCCTGTAGAAATGAAAACCCTTTTATTAAAAAAGATCTTATTAGAGCTGAAAAGGTTTTCTTTTTCAGTTCTTTTCTCATTCTTTTTTCGAGTTTTTTCCAAATGGGTTTAAAAAAAGAAGGTTGTTCTTTAAGAGGACCAAAAGGGTTTTCTTTTGCCCCTCCCCAAGGCGTTAAATAAAAAGAATCTTTGGTTTTCCCTTTTCTTTTATTTTTCCAATCCGCATTTCTTTTTTTTTCTTTCATTGGATCGGATCGTAGCTTAGATTTGTGCCAAGGTTTCGGATAGAAAGGGAATAGGACCTTTATCTGAATACCGCCCATTAACCAGTTTCTCGGAAGTTCTCTGTCTGATATTGGAACGCCATTATAGGTGCAGTATATATGTAGTTCTTTCTTCCAATCCCTCCAATCCGCGTCCCATTCGGGAGTTTGAAAGAAGAGCACACGGACGCTATTTTTCACTATTACCATTAAAGGCAGTAGGATGTATTTTCGAAAAATCGATTGGACTAGTAAGCTGAGACTTCTTGATCCTTGCAGCCCCAGGACAACATCGTCAAATCCTTGGTATAGCATTTCATCAAAGAACTCTTTTTCT